CCATCAAAAAAATAAGAAAAAAAAGTATTTTTGTATGGATATTTATAAGATTACACAAATGGATTCGCAAATAAAAGCGCTAGGGCTACAACCAATCCATAAATTGTTAACGCTTCCATAAAAGCCAGACTAAGCAATAAAGTACCTCGTATTTTTCCCTCCGCCTCGGGCTGTCTTGCGATACCTTCTACAGCCTGGCCCGCAGCAGTACCTTGACCAACTCCAGGTCCAATAGAAGCAAGCCCGACAGCTAACCCAGCAGCAATAACGGAAGCGGCAGAAATCAGTGGATTCATGATAAGTTCCTCAGAAAAAAAAATGGTTAATGATACAATCATCCAATCAATTAGGAATTCATTATTCCATCACTAAGATTCATCCAGACAAAGTAACTAAGAACTCCGAATTCAAATAATGGAATAATATTATTGAATCATTAGAGCTACTGCTCTATTTATATATCTCTTTTTTAGTTCCTATCGCCGGGATTTTTGTGAATCCATACGAATTTTGTTCTTCCATTTCTTTGTTCCGAACCATTAGTTGAATTTGAATTCTTCGTTCTTTTTCTTGATTTCATCTTTTTATTCATTCAATTCACAGTCACAGACGAAATGGAAAGACTTCTATTCGAATCCCTATCGAAATTTATAGTAGTAGAACGGATTAGATCTATTTTTAGATCCTATATAACTAGTCAATATCTAATATCACATATACATGTGATTCTTCCATAATGGAAACCAACTATTCGTATCTTAGATTCAATACGATTCTAGAATTTTTTTTTTAACTGAAATATCCAAGAGTCGGATTCGAGTCATTACACTACATATACCCGGTTTGGAACCACTTAACCTATACTAACCAATTCCTTTTTTGGAATCGCGTTTTTTCAATTCAACTCTTCCTTTTATTTATCATAGAATTGTTCTGCATGTATACAATCTACATGGACGAATTCGTTAGGGAGAATAATTGCATAGAAATATCAGTATTTCATTGATTGAAAAGGTCATGCAATTTTTTTTTCTATTCTATATTCTTTTTAAATTCTATTTCTTCTATTTCTTTTTTAATTTCTTTCTTTTTAATTTCTTTCTCTTTACTTAAAAAAAAAAAATTTCTTATTTGATCTCTTATTTATAAAAATATTAATAGAAAATATTTATTGGGGCTAAGTATTATAGAAATATTATATCAATTAAATGGGACAAAGATATCAATTAAATGGGACAAAGATATCAATTAAATGGGACAAAGAGGAATTTTAGGAAAAAGATCTTTTCGATCTCTTTCCTTTTTTTTTTAATTCTCGAAATCCAAATATCAGAATATTTTTTCCTATTATTATAGATCGTATATCCCTTATTTGTCTATTTTTATGTTACCTAAGTAGATTATCTTGAGTTATGCATACATTACCTTGGGATAAGCTAAAAAACGACTATTTTGAAAACGAGTCAGTGATGACCCTCCATGGATTCGCCTATATAGGCCGCGGCTAAAGTTGCAAAAATAAGAGCTTGAATACCACTTGTAAATAATCCAAGAAACATCACAGGTATAGGAACCACTAAAGGTACTAAAGAAACAAGAACAACAACTACCAATTCATCGGCTAATATATTTCCAAAAAGTCGAAAACTAAGTGATAAAGGTTTTGTGAAATCTTCTAAGATGTTAATGGGTAAAAGAATTGGAGTTGGTTGAATGTACTTACCGAAATAACCCAATCCTTTTTTTGTAAGACCCGCATAGAAATATGCTACTGACGTGAGTAAAGCTAAAGCAACTGTAGTATTTATATCATTCGTGGGTGCGGCTAACTCCCCATGAGGTAACTGTATGATTTTCCATGGTAAAAGAGCCCCTGACCAATTCGAAACAAAAATAAAAAGGAACATAGTTCCAATAAAAGGAACCCATGAACCATATTCTTCTCCAATCTGAGTTCTACTAATGTCTCGAATGAATTCAAGAACATATTCGAAGAAATTCTGACCGTCATTCGGAATGGTTTGTGGATTACGAACAGCTATACTGGATGAACCTAATAAGATAGCAATTACAACCCAAGAAGTAATAAGGACTTGGCCATGGACTTGAAAACCTCGTATTTGCCAATAGAAATGTTGGCCTACTTCCACACCCGATATATCGTATAACACTTTTAGTGTGTTGGTGGAACATGATAAAACATTCATATTGCCCTCTGAAAGAAATAGAACTTGAAAGAGAATTATTTTGATTCAAGCATCTCTTTTTCGACTTGTTTCGTTGAATTTTCTATTTTGGATACTAACTAATCACATAATATCCCAGTCATTTTTTTTATCTCTTTTATGCGATTGAAGAGTAGTAACCGATTCCAGAAATGTATGGAGTTAAAAATCAATTATTTATCTTATTTTTATTATTAATCTTCTTTTTTATTATTAATCTTCTTATTATTAATCAAGGATTTCGTATATAGCTAGAACGCCCCTCACAAATTGTGAATACCAATTTGTTAAGAATTAATCGAATTGAAGCTATAGCGTCATCATTTGCTGGAATCGAAATATCTGCAAGATCAGGGTCACAATTTGTATCGATTAAACAAATTGTTGGAATTCCTAAAGTGATGCATTCTCGAAGAGCCTTATATTCTTCTTGCTGATCAACGATAATTACAATATCAGGTAACCCCGTCATATATTTAATACCGCCCAGATATGTTTGCAAGTGAGATAATTGTCTCTTCAACATAGCTGCGTCTCTTTTCGGGAGACGGTTGAGTATCCCCGTCTTTTGTTCTGTTCTCAAGTCCCTAAACTTATAAAGTCTCGTTTCTGTAGTGGACCAATTCGTTAACATACCACCGAGCCACCTTTTATTAACATAATGACACCGAGCCCTTATTGCAGCCCGTGCTACTGAATCTGCTGCTTTATTTTTTGTACCAACAATTAAAAACCGTTTTCCCCTACTTGCTGCACCAAAAACTAAATCACAAGCTTCTGATAAAAAACGAGCCGTTTTAGTAAGATTTGTAATATGAATACCCTTACGCTTGGCAGAAATATAAGGCGCCATCCTAGGATTCCATTTCCTAGTACCATGACCAAAATGAACTCCCGCTTCCATCATCTCTTCCAAATGGATATTCCAATATCTTCTTGTCATTTCTAGTCACACTTCCTCTTTTTTTTTCAAAAAAAAAACAAGCGGCGAGGTTGTCCTGAACTAAATAATTGTTCCGATGGAACCTTTTCTTCTACCAGAGATTGGCCGTGTCGGTGTCGATACACGATCCAAACCGCTACCCTCTATTCGTTATTATCTTTATTTCTATTACCACATCAAAGACCATAAAGCTTATTCATACTTTTAGGAATGATTAAATCCTCGAAATGATTGTTCTGATGTATCTTGAAAATTCTTTGAAATCGAAGAATCAAATAATTCTCTGTGGTGGAACAAAATATCTTCTATTTCCCCCTCGAAAAAATGCTCCTTTTTGGTTTTTCAAAGGAATGTTCTTATGTTGCCCTGAACGGTGCACTAATCCTTTGAATCCAGTACCGACGGGTATCATCCCCCCTATCACAACGTTCTCTTTTAGGCCTTTCAACCAATCGATACGACCCCTTAGAGCAGCTTTGGCTAAAACTCGAGCAGTTTCTTGAAAACTCGCTTCGGATATGAAACTTTGAGTATTCAAAGATGCTCTTGTTATTCCCCATAGGAGGGCCCGGTAACAAATTGATTCTTCCAAAGCGCGTCCCATTCGTTCTGCTCGCAACAATCCAATTAGTTCTCCGGGTAAAAAAACATTAGACATTCCATCCTCTGAAATCAACACTTTTGATGTTATTTGGCGTACAATAATTTCTATGTGCCTATTATGGATTTGCACCCCCTGGGATCGATAAACCTTTTGGATCTTATTAACCAAAGATATATGACTTTGCACTATAGTTAGCTCAGCACCAATCAAGAATCCCCAAGGAATTCCAAGAATTTTTTTTATATGCTCGTTCCAACTCTCAATTCGTTTTTCTAGGTTCATCGATATTGAATCAATTGAACGCACTTCTAACACTTGTTCCACTTTTGGAAGACCCTGCGTTATATCACCGGATCTCGATTTTTCATATATAAATGTAACTAATGTATCTCCTTCGTAAAAGATTTCTCCATAATGTCCACGAACAGTTGCTCCTGGAGTGGCCAAATAAGGCTTAGCGGATCTTATTACTACAGAATCCACTTGAACAATCAAAACTTGACCCGATTTTAAGTGTGGCCCATTTTTGACTATACATACATTTTCACAAATAAACTGTCCAAGACTAATTATTGTGGATCTTTCTTCAAAATAATTATGATAATAATAATGATGGAGAAAATACCAATTCAAATTGAATGAATTCAAAACGATATTACTGCATGAATCGGGATTCCAAATTATCCCATTTTCATCCATTAAATAATATTGAATTACTTGAAAAGTCTGTTTTAAATTTGCAAGTCGGAAATATTTAGTTACCAAAATAGGATTATGAGTTATTAAATAGTAAAATGAATAAAAATTCACAAATTGAAGGACTGTTCCTAAAGGTCCAATCAAATTCCTAATTTGAATTCTAGAATCAGATTCTTTTATCACATTGTGATATTTTTCATCGTTGAATAGACCCATTCGGAAACAATTAGATGATGACAAAATTATCAAAGATGGACATTCTTTCTGTTTATTTAACAACGTGCGAATAGTTCCTTGATTTTGGATAAGTGATTGTTGAATTTGATTCTTGGAATAAGTGGAATAAAAGGGATTGATATTGGTGTGATCTGACACATTATCTGAGATCAATCCCGGATCATTCCTTTTTCTGAGATATGAAATAGGGAATTTGACTAAGTCGACTCTTAGGAAATCTCGAATCAGACCATTTGTACTTACTTCAACAAAGGCAGCATGGGCCTCTTCGATAAAAGAACCTTGTTTGTCT